AACCAATTCGGGGAATTTCTGACACAAGTATTCAATTAATTCGTACTTGTTTAGTCGTGAATTGGGATCAAGACAAAAAAAGTTCTTCTATCGAGGAGGCCCGCGCTTCTTTTGTTGAAGTAAGCACAAATGGTCTGATTCGTGATTTCCTAAGAATCAATCTATTGAAATCCAAAATTTCATATATCAGGAGTAGAACTAGAAAAAGGGATGATCCATCAGGTTTCGGACCGATCTCTAATAATGGATCAGATCCCACCAATATTAATCCCTTTTATCCCAGTTATTCCAAGGCAAGGATTCAACAATCACTTAAACAAAATCACGGAACTATTAGTACGTTATTGAATAGAAATAAGGAATGTCAATTTTTGCTAATTTTGTCATCATCTAATTGTTTTCGAATGGATGCATTCAATCATGTAAAAGATCACAATGTAATAAAAGAATCGATTAAAAGAGATCCTATAATTTCAATTCAAAATTCGTTGGGCCCATTAGGAACAGCCCTTCAAATTGCAAATTTTGATTTATTAAACCATTTCAATTTAATAACTCATAATCAGATCTCCATAACTAAATATTTGAAACTTGACAATTTAAATTTAAAAGAGACTTTTCAAGTACTTAAATATTATTTAATGGATGAAACCGGGAGAATTGTTAATCCCGATCCATGCAGTAAGAGTGTTTTGAATGCATTCACTTTGAATTGGTATTTTCTCCATCATAATTATCATCCTAATGATTGTGAATCTTTCTTCACAATAATTAGACTGGGACAATTTATTTGTGAAAATGTATGTATTGCCAAAAGCGGACCACATCTAAAATCGGGTCAAGTTATAATTGTTCACATTGACTCTGTAGTAATAAGATCGGCTAAGCCTTATTTGGCCACGCCAGGAGCAACCGTTCATGGCCATTATGGAGAAATCCTTTACGAAGGAGCTACATTAGTTACATTTATATATGAAAAATTGCGATCTGGTGATATAACGCAGGGTCTTCCAAAAGTGGAACAAGTGTTAGAAGTACGTTCAATTGATTCAATATCGATAAACCTAGAAAAGAGAGTTGAGGGTTGGAATGAGTGTATAACAAGAATTTTTGGAATTCCTTGGGGATTCTTAATTGGTGCTGAGTTAACTTTCGTGCAAAGTCGTATCTCTTTGGTTAATAAGATCCAAAAAGTTTATCGATCTCAAGGGGTGCAGATCCATAATAGGCATATAGAAATTATTGTACGGCAAATAACATCAAAAGTATTGGTTTCAGAAGACGGAATGTCTAATGTTTTTTCACCCGGAGAACTAATTGGATTGTTCCGAGCAGAACGAACGGGACGCGCTTTAGAAGAAGCCATCTGTTACCGACCCATATTATTGGGAATAACGCGAGCATCTCTGAATACTCAAAGTTTCATATCAGAGGCGAGTTTTCAAGAAACTGCTCGCGTTTTAGCAAAAGCTGCTCTCCGCGGTCGTATCGATTGGTTGAAAGGCCTAAAAGAAAACGTTGTTCTAGGCGGTATGATACCCGTCGGTACCGGATTCAAAAGATTCGTGCAAGGCTCAAGGAAACATAAAAAGATGCCTTTGAACAGCAAAAAGAAGAATTTATTCGAGGGGGAATTTAGAGATAGAGATTTTTTATTCCACCAGAGAGAGTTATTTGATTCTTGCATTTCAAGAAATTTCTATGATACATCAGAATAAGCATTTCTAGGATTTAATGATTCCTAAGAGCGGATTCATCCTTTTATTTTATTTTAATTAATCGTGGTCCTGTGATTTGTTTCATGTGATTTATTAATAGTAATAAAGAAAATAAGGAATAGAATGAAATTAATTGCTTGGATCGTATATCAACATCCAATCTCCGGGAAAAGATAAGGTTCCATCGGAACAATTATTTATTTCAGGGTACCCCCTCTCTCTTTTTCTTTGTTTGAAAAAGAAAGAGAGAGAGAGGAAGTGTGGGTAGAAATGATAAAAAGATATTGGAACATTAATTTAGAAGAGATGATGAAAGCGGGAGTTCATTTTGGTCATGGTACTAGAAAATGGAACCCAAGAATGGCCCCTTATATCTCTGCAAAACGTAAAGGTATTCATATTACAAATCTTACTAGAACTGCTCGTTTTTTATCAGAAGCTTGTGATTTAGTTTTTGATGCAGCAAGCAAGAGAAAACAATTCTTAATTGTTGGTACCAAAAATAAAGCAGCGGATTCAGTAGCCCGGGCTGCAATAAGGGCTCGGTGTCATTATGTTAATAAAAAATGGCTCGGCGGTATTTTAACGAATTGGTCTACTACAGAAACTAGACTTCAAAAGTTCAGGGACTTGAGAATGGAACAAAAGACCGGTAGACTCAACCGTCTTCCGAAAGGAGATGGGACTCGATTGAAGAGACAGTTAGCTCACTTGCAAACATATCTGGGTGGGATTAAATATATGACAGGGTTACCCGATATTGTAATACTCGTTGATCAGCAAAAAGAATATACAGCTCTTCGGGAATGTATCACTTTGGGAATTCCAACCATTTGTTTAATTGATACAAACTGTGACCCGGATCTCGCAGATATTTCGATTCCAGCGAATGATGACGCTATAGCTTCAATCCGATTAATTCTTAATAAATTAGTATTTGCAATTTGTGAGGGTCGTTCTAGCTATATACGAAATTCCTGATTAATAATAAGATAGATTAATAATAAGATAAAGAAATTATTTTGTGAACTCCATATATTTATGGATATATAATCGGTTACTATTTGTCAATCGTGCAAAAGAGATAAAAATAACTAGCTATATTATGTGATTTGTTGATATTTCAAATATACAATTTTAGTAGGCAAATAAAAAAAACGATGGTTGAATCAAAATAATTCCTTTTAAAGTTTTCTTTCAGGGGGTAGTATGAATGTTCTATCATGTTCCATCAACATCCTAAAAGGGTTATATGATATATCTAGTGTGGAAGTAGGCCAGCATTTCTATTGGAAAATAGGAGGTTTCCAAGTACACGCCCAAGTACTTATTACTTCTTGGGTTGTAATTGCTATCTTATTAGGTTCAGCCATTGTAACTGTTCGGAACCCCCAAACCATTCCAACTGGCGGTCAGAATTTCTTCGAATATGTCCTTGAATTCATTCGAGATGTGAGCCAAACTCAGATCGGAGAGGAATACGGCCCATGGGTCCCCTTTATTGGAACGATGTTTCTATTTATTTTTGTTTCTAATTGGGCGGGTGCACTTTTACCTTGGAAGATTATAGAGTTACCTCATGGGGAGTTAGCTGCACCTACGAATGATATAAATACTACCGTTGCTTTAGCTTTACTTACGTCAATAGCCTATTTTTATGCGGGCCTTAGCAAAAAAGGATTAGGTTATTTCAGTAAATACATTCAACCAACTCCAATTCTTTTACCCATTAACATTTTAGAAGATTTCACAAAACCCTTATCACTTAGCTTTCGACTTTTCGGAAATATATTAGCGGATGAATTAGTAGTTGTTGTTCTTGTTTCTTTAGTACCTTCAGTGGTTCCTATACCTGTCATGTTCCTTGGGTTATTTACAAGTGGTATTCAAGCTCTTATTTTTGCAACTTTAGCTGCGGCTTATATAGGCGAATCCATTGAGGGGCATCATTAACGAATTTTGTTTTGAAATAGACTTTTTTATCTTATAGTCTAAGGCAATCTATTCTTGTTCAAGATAATCTACTTATACTTAGTGAACATAAATATACACATAAATAGAAAAAAAGTTTATAACGATCTAAAGGAATAGAAAAAACAAAAAGGAAAGAAATCTAAAAGAGTTTTGTCCTAAACGATCTTTTTCCTAGAATTCGTTTGAATCATTTATACCTTCGTCCAATCAATTTTTTTTTTGGCTTGATTATTTTGTTCATTCAATTCCAATCCAATTTTAGGAGTCATAATCTGAATAAGAGTTGTTTCCAACATGTGATTAAAAAAAGGGGTTTTTTATATAGAGATAGAGCTATTTCTATTTCACTCGGTTTTATTCAATTCAATAGATTGACTAATAATAAAATATTAAGAAATTATAAAAAAAAAAATAATAAAATAACTTACAAGAAAACAAAGACTTATATTTCTATGCAATGATTCAGACTAATGAATTTGTCCATTTAGATTGATTGTATCCAAGTGGGATAATGATAAGGAAGAGAATAAAAAAAAAAAAATGGATTATTATTATTTACAAGAGTGAAATCAAACTAAGTTTATGGAATATATATATAAATAATGGAATAATGGCTATAACTCAATTTTCTTTTTGTGAATATTTCAGCATCTAAAAAATTTTTTTAGAATCCGATTGAATTTAAGATACGACTAGTTGGTTTACGTTATGGAAGAAAGACGTGTATATGCAATATTAACTATTTATATAGTTAGATATTCGTTAAAAGATAGGTCGTCTAAAAGATATATCTAATCTGCCCTGGAGATTTCGATAGGGATTTCACTAAAAATCCCTCCTTTTCGTTTGGAACTGGGAATTCAATATTGAATAATTGAATAAAGAGATTAAATCAAGAAAAAGAATGAATAGTTCGAAATTTATTGGTTGATTGTATCATTAACCATTTTTTTTTTTGGTGCGAGGAACTTATCATGAATCCATTGATTTCTGCCGCTTCCGTTATTGCTGCTGGGTTGGCTGTTGGGCTTGCTTCTATTGGACCTGGGGTTGGTCAAGGTACTGCCGCGGGGCAAGCTGTAGAAGGTATCGCAAGACAACCCGAGGCAGAGGGAAAAATACGAGGTACTTTATTGCTTAGTCTGGCTTTTATGGAAGCTTTAACAATTTATGGATTAGTTGTAGCCTTAGCACTTTTATTTGCGAATCCTTTTGTTTAATCAAACGTATTGTTTTTTATTGCCTTGTACTTGCTGCTTGTTTTTTCGAATTCTACCAAGATTTCATTCCTAAAATTACTTATTTATT